AGCCGGATCTAGTGTATAAGAAAGAATTTTTTGGTTTTATCGATTTTTCAGGATTTGGTTTTATCGATTTTTTAGGATATGTTAAATTCATAAAGAACAAAAGAAAATTGATAAATGAGGTCAACTCCGGGGAAGCAGTAACTCTAACGAAGCCGGATCTAGTGAAAGAATTTTTTTCTTTTTTCGATTTTTTTGGATATGCTAACTTCATAAAGAACAAAAGAAAATTCATAAATGAGGTCAACTCCTTGCCAGAAATAACTATAATTCTGTTGCATCCAAAGAAGCCAGGGTCTTTTCTATATTATGTTGATTATGATGCTTCCGAATTGGGTCAAAAAGAAGAATTCGTAAATGAGGTCAACTCCAGGTATGAATCAAAAAAGAAATCTTTAAAGAAATCTTTATTCCTTCAACCTCCTTGTTACGCTTACGAAAAAAATTTCTTTTTTTCTTCAAAAAATATCTTTGCATCCATAACAAACGGATGGAATGGATTCCATCCCAATGTAATTCAAAGGTATCAAATAAGAAAAAATATTCTTAATCATAGACCTACAAGGAAATACACGATCAACCAACATTTCTCAAATTGGAAAAAAAACCTGAAGAATTTGATTTATCAAACCGATAAATACAAATGGTCCAATGGGAGTAAGAATTTCCAGGAAGATTTGGACCATTTCATTTCTGAGCAGAATAGCCGTTTTCAAGTAGTGTTCGATCGATTTCAAGTAGTGTTCGATCGATTTCAAGTAGTGTTCGATCGATTACATATGAATGCATATTCGATTGATTGGTCTGAGGTTATTGACAAAAAAGATTTGTGGAAGTCACTTTATTTGTTTTTGTCCAAGTTTCTTCCATTTTTCTCCAAGTTTCTTCCATTTTTCTCCAAGTTTCTTCCATTTTTGTCTAACTCACTTCCTTTTTTCTTTGTGAGTTTCGGTAATATCCCCGTTCATAGGTCCAAGATCCACATGTATGGATTGAAACGTCCGAATGATCCACTCGGGAATCAGTTGTTAGAATCAATAGGTCTTCAAATCGTTCATTTGAAAAAAAGGAAACCCTTCTTATTGGATGACTTTTATACTTCTAAAAAATCAAAATTATCCTTCAATGAGTTCAATAAGAATAAGAGACCAAATTGGATATCATTTTATACTAGAAAGAAGAAAAAGAAAGAAGAAGAGAAGAAGCGCAGGAAATCTTTTTCTAACTCCTATTTCTGGAAATCTTTTTCTAACTCCTATTTCTCAATGATATTACACGATCAAGATCACTATCAAGATCAATACAATTGGCTGAACCTTTTCCCCGTGAAACAATTTCATAGAAGTTCATTGATATCCTCTTTTTATAAAGCAGATCTACTTGAATTCTTTGATCACTTGGATAATCAATATTTTGATAATCAATATGTGGAAAGGTCCTGTAATTATGATTTTACGTATTTTATGTATGGACAATTCCTCGATTTATATTTATTAAAAAAATTAAACAAACCATCAAAAAAAAAAAGAGAGCCAGAGCCTCTGTTAATTAAGTATATGAGGCTTGAGGATTTGAATTTAGGTTCAAAGATGGATTTGATTGATAATCTAGAGAGAATTCATTCTGGTGGGCTTGTTAAATTTTGGGAAGTGGAATTTTGGAGGAAAAGATCCAAAAAGAGGAAAAAACACTTCCCTTGTTTCTCAAAATATTCTGAGAAATATGTACCATCCGAAAAGAGGAAAAAACAGCCTCCTCGTTTACCAAAATCCTTTGAAAAAGGGCCGATGTATAGACAAAGAAATAGTGTTTTTTCAACTCTCTCAAAATTGAAGCAATTCCAACCATATATAATACAATTGTTACTTACCCGGACAGGACACGAATATCTAAATTTAATATTTTTAGATATTTTTTTAGACCTATTGGCGATACTACGTAGGAGTCCTAAATTTCACCAATTTGTATCCATTTTTCATGATATTAGGGATGGATCCAAGCGAATTCTTCGGGAAAAATTGTGTCTTTCACCACAGAATCCTATAAGTGAGATTTCTAGTAAGTGTTTACATAATTTTCTTGTGCACGTGTGCGAAAATATTTTGGAAAATGAGTCACCATTGATATCGACACATCTGAGGGAGTTCTTCGTTTTAATCCTTATCCTTCTTGTTTTTACCGGATATCTGGTTCATACACATCTTTTCTTTGTTTCTCGATTCTCTAATGAGTTACAGAGAGAGTTCGAAGAAGTCAAATCTTTGATGATTCCATCATACATGATTGAGTTGGAAAAACTTCTGGATAGGTATCCTATATCAGAACTGAATTCTTTCGTATTAAAGGATATGTTTCTCGTTGCTCTGGAACAATTAGGAAATTTTCTAGAAGAAAGACGAGGTTCGACTTCTGCTGGCAACATGCCAAGGGGTGGTGGTCCCGCTTATGGGGTCAAATCCATACGTTCGAAGAAGAAAGATTTGAATCTCATGGATCTCATAAGGATTATACCAAATCCCATCAATCGAATCGCGTTTTTGAGAAATACTAGACATTTAAGTGATACAAGTAAAGCAATCTATACCTTGATAAGAAAAAGAAAAGATGTGAATAGTGATTGGATTGATGATAAAATAGAATCCTGGATCTTGACCAGTGATTTCGTTTCTGATAAAGAAAGGGAATTCATGGTTCAGTTCTCTACCTTAACGACAGAAAAAAGGATTGATCAAATTTTATTGAGTCTGACTAAAAGTTATCATTTATCAAAGAATAACTCTGGTTATCAAATGATTGAGCAACCGGGAACAATTTACTTACGAAATTTAATTGACATTCATAAAAAGTATCTACTAAATTATGAGTTCAATCCATCTTGCTTAGCAGAAAGACGGATATTCCTCGCTCATTATCAGACAATCGCTTCTTCAGAAACCCCGTGCGGCGCTAGTATTTTGGATTTCCCATCTCATGGAAAACCCTTTTCGCTCCGCTTAGCCCCTCCTAGGGGTATTTTAGTGATAGGTTCTATAGGAACTGGACGATCCTATTTGGTCAAATATCTAGCGACAAACTCCTATGTTCCTTTCATTACAGTATCTCTAAACAAGTTCCTGGATAACTATCCTAAAGGGTTTGATATCAATGATCTTTTTGATGAAGACGATGATGATCTTTTTGATGATAGAGAGGGTACCATTTACAGTCTTTTACCTAGGAACGAGGATCGTCGCTATAAATTGGATCAATATGATAGTGACTATCTGGACCGTAACTATGATAGCCATTTGGAATTTCTAAGTATGGAGGATCCGATAGCTGAGGATATCATACCGGAAATAGACCTATTTTTTCTCACACTTCAATTCGAATTAGCAAAAGCAATGTCTCCTTGCATAATTTGGATTCCGAACATCCATGATCTGGATGGGAATGAGTCGAATTACTTATCCCTGGGTGTATTAGCGAACTCTCTTTCCAGGGATTCTGAAAAATCTTCTACTAGAAATATTCTTGTTATTGCTTCGACTCATATTCCCCAAAAAGTGGATCCCGCTCTAATAGCTCCGAATAAATTAAATTCGTGTATTAAAATACGAAGACTTCTTATTCCCCAACAAAGAAAGCACTTTTTCAGTCTTTCTCGTACGCGGGGTTTTCACTTGGAAAAGAAAATGGTCGATACTAATGGATGCGGGTCCATAACTCTGGGTTCTAATGTACGAGATCTTGTAGCACTTACCAATGAGGCGCTATCTATTAGTATTATACAAAAAAAATCCATTATAGACACTAATATAATTAGATCTGCTCTTCATAGACAAACTTGGGATTTTAGATCTCAGATAAGATCGGTTCAGGATCATGATATACTTTTATATCAGATAGGAAGGGCTGTTTCACAAAATCTACTTCTAAGTAATTTTTCCATAGATCCTATATCTATCTATATGAAGAAGAAATCATGTAACGGGGGGGATTCTGATTTGTACAAATGGTACTTGGAACTTGGAACAAGCATGAAGAAATTAACGATACTTCTTTATCTTTTGAGTTGTTCTGCCGGATCCGTCGCTCAAAACCTTTGGTCTCTAACCGGACCTAATGAAAAAAATGATGGTCTCACTTCTTATAGACTCCTTTATAATGATTCTGATCTAGTTCATGGCCTATTAGAAATAGAAGGTGCTCTGCTGGGATCCTCACAGACAGGAAGTCCGTTTGATAATGATGGAGTAACATTTCTTCTTAGGCCCGAACCAAGGAATCCGATAAATATGCTTCAAAATGGATCTCGTTCTATCCTTGATCATAGATTTCTCTATGAAAAATATGAATCGGGGGTCGAAGAGGGGGAAGGAGTCCTCGACCCGCTAGAGGAGGATTTATTCAATCACATAGTTTGGGCTCCTAGAATATGGCGCCCTTGGGAATTTCTATTTGATGATTGTATGTCCAATGAATTCGGATTTCCCTATTGGGAAAGGTCATTTTGGGACAAGCAGATCGTTTCTGATGAAGAGGGTGAGCTTGAAGAGAATGATTCGGAGTTCTTGGAGGATGGAACCATGGAGTACCAGACACAAAATAGATCTTTCAAAGAACAAGGCGTTTTTCGAATAAGCCAATTCATTTGGGACCCCTCGGATCCACTCTTTTTGCTCTTCCAAGATGATCCTTTTGTATCTGTGTTTTCACATCGAGAATTGGTTGCAGATGAGGAGATGCCAAATGTACTTTTGACTTGCCAAACAAAAAAAATTTATTGGAAATATCTAAATAAACGCTGGTTTAGGAAGAATATGCCAGAACAGAATTTCGAATTGTTGATTGATCGACAGAGACAGTTTAGAACCAATAGTTCATTATCAAATGGATTGTTTCGTTCTCATACTCTATCCGAGAGTTATCAATATTTATCAAATCTGTTCCTATCTAATGGAACCCTATTGGCTCAAATTACAAAGACATTGTTGAGAAAAAGATGGCTTTTCCCGGAGGAT